AAGAACTAAGTAAATGAGTCATAAAGATTATAGTTCTAGATTAATCATAAAAGTATATAGTAATTAAAAAATGCGAGTCACTATATAGATGATTTCAAAGAACTAAGTAAATGAGTCATAAAGATTATAGTTCTAGATTAATCATAAAAGTATATTTATCGAAAAAAGAGATAAAAAAAAAAAAGTAGAAATCTATACTTAAAAAAAATAAAAAATCATATAGATAAAAAGATAGATAAAGAGAGAAAAGTAGAGAAGTAGCACGTATAATTTTATGTATAGTAGTGGGGAATTATGGGACAAAAAATAAATCCGCTTGGTTTCAGACTTGGTACAACTCAAAGTCATGATTCTATTTGGTTTGCACAACCAACAAATTATTCCGAGAATTTAAAAGAAGATAAAAAAATAAGAGATTGTATCAAGACTTATATACAAAAAACTATAAAAATATCTTCGGGTGTTGAGGGAATTGGACGTATAAAGATTCAAAAAAGAATCGATCTGATTCAGGTGATAATCTATATGGGATTTCCAAAGTTATTAATAGACGGTAAGCCCCGACGAATCGAAGAATTACAGATAAATGTGCAAAAAAAAATGAATTATGTGAATCGAAAACTCAACATTGCTATTACAAGAATTGCAAATGCTTATAGAGATCCTAATATTCTTGCAGAATTCATAGCTGGACAATTAAAAAATAGAGTTTCGTTTCGTAAAGCAATGAAAAAAGCTATTGAGTTAACTGAACAGGCGGGTACAAAAGGAGTTCAAGTACAAATTGCGGGACGTATCGACGGAAAAGAAATTGCGCGCGTAGAATGGATCCGAGAGGGTAGGGTTCCTCTACAAACCATTCGAGCTAAAATTGATTATTGTTCCTATACAGTTCGAACTATTTATGGCGTATTAGGGATCAAAGTTTGGATATTTTTAAACAAAGAATAATAAACTTTTCCCTTTTTTTAAGTTCCATCTTTGGATAAAAAAAAATGACAAATTTTATAAGATTGAATTAAAAAAAAGTTCAATTAATCATTTGATATCGATAGAATTGCTATGCTTAGTGTGCGACTCGTTGGTTTTTTTACAGTGGTTAAATTTCAACAAAAATTTTTGGTATGAATTTTAATTAATAAAGATAACCTATGCATCGTTTCATATTATCTGGATCTAAAGAATTGGTCAAAATATAAAATCAAAAAAATAGATATTTTTTTTACAGTGGTTAAATTTCAACAAAAATTTTTGGTATGAATTTTAATTAATAAAGATAACCTACTCATCGTTTCATATTATCTGGATCTAAAGAATTGGTCAAAATATAAAATCAAAAAAATAGATATATATGATATAATTATAGCAACTGAACTTTTGCATAAAAAAGAAACAAAAAAGAATCTGATTATAAGTTGTAAAGCAATAAGAATATACAGATAAATGACGAGGTGAAAGAAAGAAAGAAAGAAAAAGAATATGAATGATATAGAATTCTAATATGTAAGGGTCTAGGGGCAATCTCAAAAAAAGGTAGTGTAATAAAGCATCAATATTAAAAAATCATCTATCTATATAGATAGATGAATATATATATCTATCTATATATTCGTATAACAAACAAATCAAGAGCTTCGAGTCAATAAAAACTGAGAAGGTTGATTCGAGAAATAAAATCTTATTAGAGGGGCTCCATTGTAGAATTCAGACCTAACCATAAATTGTGAAGCGATGGGAACGACGGAACCTGTGAATATCGAAGATTATATTAAAAACAAATCTTAATAATTCATTAGGTAGGATGGCGGAAGGAACCAAGAACCAATCCATTTTTTTGAGGCGTCGTGGGCTAACCCCTCATTTCATCAAAAATGGATCATTATATTAAAAACAAATCTTAATAATTCATTAGGTAGGATGGCGGAAGGAACCAAGAACCAATCCATTTTTTTGAGGCGTCGTGGGCTAACCCCTCATTTCATCAAAAATGGATCATAAAAGAGTAAATTTTCGCCCGCGAAAATTTGGATTTTTTGAATTAAAATATATTTCCCAATATGATAATAATAAAGATTCATTCTAATCTTATACCAAAACAACATCATTATTTATTTATATACAGATAGCAAAAATTGTCTATAAGAATACACATTTCGTCATATATTAAATATTAAAACAAGATATACAAATTTTTCATAGATTACTAGATTGTATTATATTTTTCATTAAACATATGGATGTTATTGTATATTCGTTTATCGTTTAAATCTCCATTTTTAGTCTTTTTTTGAATTGCTTCATTCGCGAGGAGCCGTATGAGGTGAAAATCTCACGTACGGTTCTGGAATAGAGATGGAATTGAGAAACAATCATCAACTATAACATGAAAAGAACCAGATTCCGTAAACAACATAGAGGAAGAATGAAAGGAATATCCTATCGAGGTAATCAAATTTGCTTCGGAAGATATGCTCTTCAGGCACTTGAACCTGCGTGGATAACATCTAGACAAATAGAAGCGGGGCGAAGGGCAATGTCACGAAATGTGCGCCGAGGTGGACAAATATGGGTACGCATATTTCCGGATAAACCAGTTACAGTAAGACCTACCGAAACGCGTATGGGTTCGGGAAAGGGCTCTCCCGAATATTGGGTGGCTGTAGTTAAACCCGGAAAAATAGTTTATGAAATGGGTGGGGTCGCAGAAAATATAGCCAGAAAAGCTATTTCAATAGCAGCATCCAAAATGCCTATACGAACTCAATTCATTATTTCAGGATAATAATTAGAACCAAAGGAAAGAGGTCTTTCGTAAAAAAAAAATTGCAAATGTAACTTTCTTTTTTGAACACAGAATATTTTTTTTACTTCAACTTTTAGTTTTAGACGGAAAAAAGAAAAAAATGATATGATTCAACCTCAAACCCATTTAAATGTAGCCGATAATAGCGGAGCCCGCGAATTAATGTGTATTCGAATCATAGGAGCAAGTAATCGACGGTACGCTTATATTGGTGACACTGTTGTTGCTGTAATCAAAGAAGCAGTACCAAATGCACCTTTAGAAAGATCAGAAGTGATCAGAGCCGTAATTGTACGTACTTGTAAAGAACTCAAACGTAGCAACGGTATAATAATACAGTATGATGATAATGCTGCAGTTGTCATTGATCAAGAAGGAAATCCAAAAGGAACTAGAATTTTTTGCGCAATCGCCCGGGAATTGAGACAGTTCAATTTCACTAAAATAGTTTCATTAGCACCTGAGATATTATAAAACAAGACCTTGATATAGATATATTATGAATAAAATTGATTCTTTTATAGATTATATCTGACATATATATACCCTTTGGAGTGTAGTATATATATATTTTAGATATAGATAGATATATCTATTTCATTGATTCTTTTATAGATTATATCTGACATATATATACCCTTTGGAGTGTAGTATATATATATTTTAGATATAGATAGATATATCTATTTCATTATTTCATTATATTATATAGTTCATAATTCATAACCGAAATAAAAAAAAACAAGAATAATAGACAGAAATATAAAAAATGAGCACGTTGATTATATCGCAAGTAAGGGTGAAGAATCATTTTCGTTTATCATGGGTAAGGACACCATCGCTGACATAATAACCTCTATACGCAATGCTGACATGAATAGAAAAAGAACTGTTCAAATACCATTTACTAACATCACCGAAAACACTGTAAAAATACTTTTACGAGAGGGTTTTGTTGAAAACGTGAGAAAACATCGGGAAAGTAACAAAAATTTTTTAATTTTAACTCTACGATATAGAAGAAATAGGAAAGGATCATATAAAAGTTTTTTGAATTTAAAACGGATCAGTACACCCGGTCTACGAATCTATTATAACTATCAACAAATTCCGAGAATTTTGGGAGGTATGGGGATTGTGATTCTTTCTACTTCGAGAGGTATAATGACAGATCGAGAAGCTCGATTAGAAAAAATCGGCGGAGAAGTTTTATGTTATATATGGTAATATTTCTGACATCCTAATCATATAAGAAACTTCTATCCCCCTTTTTATGAAAAATGGAGAAAACACAGATTTTGAATATTATTCCTCAGACAATAAAGAGGTATTAACCGAAATAAGAAAAAAAAGGTAAAGGCTTATGAGCATTTAATTACTGAATCACTTGGCATGCTTCTGATTGATTTATAAAAATAAAATCGGATTCTAAGCTATGCTATATTTTCGAAAAAATTTCATATACCCTTCTTATTTATAAAAATAAAATCGGATTCTAAGCTATGCTATATTTTCGAAAAAATTTCATATACCCTTCTTATTTTACATGTATACGACCTAGAAAATAAACAATGGGAGTATAAGTCATTTAATTTAATTAGATAGACTGTTTTTCAATTTCAACATTCTTTTTGGAGGAGGGGCAAAATTATAAGTTAAAGTAAGAAAACCCAATTTTCTTCCAATAAATAGATTCGGGATTAAGTTAAGGAATGACAAATATGAAAATAGGGGCGTCTGTTCGTAAGATTTGTGAAAAATGTCGATTGATCCGCAGGCGAGGTCGGATTATAGTAATTTGTTCCAATCCAAGACATAAACAAAGACAGGGATAATATTTTCACAAACGAGAACTTTATAAAATAAATATTTTAGAAAATTTCAATTCTATATATATATATAAGAATCTATCCTATACTATAAGTATTATAAGATAAGAAATTTTATTTATATTTTTAAGAAATTCTATTCCATAAAAAATTGTATTCTATATTAATAGAAATAGAATACAATTAATATATAAAATATACAATATTCATTCTAGTTTCTATATTAATAGAAATAGAATACAATTAATATATAAAATATACAATATTCATTCTAGTTTCTAATTAGAAAATGATAAAGAATCCAGTCGTTTTTGACAGGAAATGGATATATCCATATCTTTCGGACTTATATTTATAAAATAATAAAATATGGCAAAACCTATACCAAAGATTGGTTCACGTAAAAATGCACGTAGTAGTTCTCGTAAACATCTTCGTAAAATACCAAAGGGGATTATTCATGTTCAAGCTAGTTTTAACAATACCATTGTAACTGTTACAGATGTACGGGGTAGGGTGATTTCTTGGTCCTCCGCCGGTACTTGTGGATTCAAGGGTACACGAAGGGGAACACCGTTTGCCGCTCAAACCGCAGCAGGAAATGCTATTCGAACAGTAGCAGATCAAGGTATGCAACGAGCAGAAGTCATGATAAAGGGTCCCGGTCTCGGACGAGATGCAGCATTAAGAGCTATTCGTAGAAGTGGTATATTATTAAATTTTATACGGGATGTAACTCCTATGCCACATAATGGATGTAGGTCACCCAAAAAAAGGCGTGTGTAAAACTAAAAATAAAGATTAAAAAGATCTCAAGAGAAATAAACAATTCAATGGTTTGATCAAAATATATTACTATGGTTCGAGAGAAAGTAAGAGTATCTACTCGGACACTACAGTGGAAGTGTGTTGAATCAAGAATAGACAGTAAGCGGCTTTATTATGGACGCTTTATTCTGTCTCCACTTATGAAAGGCCAAGCCGATACAATAGGCATTGCAATGCGAAGAATTTTGCTCGGAGAAATGGAGGGAACATGTATCACACGTGCAAAATCTGAGAAAATATCACACGAATATTCTACCATAGTAGGTATTCAAGAACCTGTACATGAGATTTTAATGAATTTGAAAGAAATTGTATTGAAAAGTAATCTGTATGGAATTCGTGATGCGTCTATTTGTTTCAAAGGTCCCGGATATGTAACTGCTCAAAACATTATTTTACCACCTTCGGTGGTAATCGTTGATAATACACAACATATAGCTAATGTAACAGAACCAATTCATTTGTGTATTGGATTACAAATTGAGAGGGATCGTGGATATCGTATAAACACACTAAAAAATTTTCAAGACGGAAGTTATAATATAGATGCTATATTCATGCCCGTTCGAAATGCAAATCATAGTATTCATTCTTATGTGAATGGTAATGAAAAACAAGAGATACTCTTTCTCGAAATATGGACAAATGGAAGTCTAACTCCTAAGGAAGCGCTTTATGAAGCCTCCCGAAATTTGATTGATTTATTTATTCCCTTTTTACATGCAGAAGAAGAAAAGTTGAATTTTGAAAACAATGAACATAAAGTTACTTTACCCCTTTTTACTTGTCATGATATATTGACTAAGACGAAACTAAGGAAAAATAAAAAAGAAATAGCATTCAAATCCATTTTTATTGACCAATTAGAATTGCCTCCCAAGATCTATAATTGTCTCAAAAAGTCCAATATACATACCTTATCGGAACTTTTGACTAAGAGTCAGGAAGAGCTTATGAAAATTGAACATTTTCGCGTAGAAGATGTAAAACACATATTAGATATTTTAGAAATTGAAAAGCATTTTCCATAAATTGTAAATCCGTTGAATTTTTTTCTTTTTTCGAAAAAAGAAAGGGTGAAAATATGTGATTTCAATCTTTAGCACAAATCCATATACTCGGAATAGGTCTAAAATGAAATAGATGTATCTAGGGATTAGTCATTTCAAAGTGAATTCTCCCTAGATACACGATGCACATGGCATGATATTTTATTTCACAAGTGAATTCTCCCTAGATACACGATGCACATGGCATGATATTTTATTTCACAATTGAATCAATTTAAAAAAGACCTAAAGTCAAGGATTTCTCAATGGGTAATGTTGCTCCAATACCCAACCAAAGAGACACTGCGGTACCAATCAAAAAAACGGTTGTTGCTACTGGACGACGGAATGGATTTTGGAATTTATTAACATTTTCCAAAAAGGGTACTGTTACTAATCCCGCGGGTACCGAAACCATTAAAAGAACACCCAATAACTTATTGGGCACTGTACGAAGTATTTGAAATACTGGAAAGAAATACCATTCCGGCAAAATTTCCAAGGGAGTTGCAAATGGATCCGCAGGTTCCCCAATCATTGATGGTTCTAGAACTGCTAAGCCTACGTTACATGCAATAGTGCCCAGAATCACTACTGGAAAAATATATAAAAGATCGTTGGGCCATGCGGGTTCTCCATAATAATTATGACCCATTCCCTTAGCCAACTTAGCTCGTAATACAGGATCATTCAAGTCAGGTTTTTTTGTTATTGGGATAGGTGAATTCTTATAAATATAAATCCATCCTCCGAAAGAACCGGACATGATAATTTTTCATCATCCGGCTCGAGCACCAATCAAACGAACTGAATGTATCTATAAAAAAAGTTTAGATGTTATCTACACATAATATAGAATAAGGATTTTATTTAAGAAAAGAGACCCGATTCTCTTTTTTTTTCGAAATTACAACTACTATCCATTAAAAAAAATTCAGTTTTTATTTGATTAAGTAAATGCTCAATACCCAAGTAGGCTTTCAAAATTAATAGTGCTTTCTGGGTGATCTCAAACCTTGCTACTGTTCTCCCCCCAAAAATGAATCTCGGGACTTTTTACATACAAAGGATTTACCTGTTACTAATGTAATCTAACCCATATTCTTCTTTAGATCCACTTATTTTACTCCGATAGTATCATAAATTGCGTCAATGCATAGAAAATGAATGCATTTCCATACTATATAAGTGAAATAAATAAGGCAAAATCTGGATTCTACCACATTACTTATTTTACTGGATATTACGGAGCCCGCTCATGTAGGATATGATCGAGTCTGGTCATAGAAAAGATTCTCTTCAAGCGAACCGGCCTATCCTCCGTGGAGGACCTTGCGCGGCGGTTGGAACAAAGACACATTTAATTGTAAATTCAAATGTGGCAGATGAGATAAAGTCATAGATCTGCGCGGCCTAATCAATAGCTCAAGTCACACACTCCCATAATCCATTCTTTCTTCGAAGAATTTCCTTCAACTATTCGTGTATGTCAAATAAATAATCCAATTTTGTTAAGTTGAAGGGAAATATCCAAATATATGTCTTATTTTTTTTAATCCATATTTGTAGCAATGAAATACTATATTGTTCCTCCCCTAAATGATCTGTGATTGATTACAAATATCTATAATCCGGTATTATCTATAACGGGCCTGAAATTCCCTGCTTACGTATCATTGGAAAGTGCATTAACATAAATACGGCAGTAAGGAGAGGTAATACAAAAGTATGTAAACTATAAAAACGAGTCAGGGTAGATTGTCCCACACTAGCACTTCCGCGCAATAACTCTACCACCGACGGTCCTATTCCAGGAATAGCGTCGGGTACGCCTGTTACAATTTTGACTGCCCAATAACCAATTTGGTCCCAAGGTAATGAATAACCAGTTACACCAAAAGATGCGGTCAATACACCCAAAACCACACCCGTAACCCAAGTCAATTCGCGAGGTTTTTTAAAACCACCGGTAAGATAGACACGAAATACGTGCAGGATCATCATTAAGACCATCATACTCGCCGACCATCGATGAACCGATCGGATTAACCAACCAAAATTCGCCTCAGTCATTATATATTGAACAGAAGCAAAAGCTTCGGTGACGGTAGGACGATAATAAAAAGTCATAGCAAACCCCGTGGCTACTTGGACTAAAAAACAAGTAAGTGTAATTCCCCCTAAACAATAAAATATGTTGACATGAGGAGGAACATATTTACTAGTTATATCATCGGCAATCGCCTGAATCTCAAGACGTTCTTCGAACCAATCATAGACTTTATTGAGATAGGTAAACCAAGAGACCCCCCCTGAGAACCGTATATGAGAATTTCATCTCGTACGGCTCAAACAGAAATACTCCACAATACTATACTGGTTATAAGGAAAACAGATATGGTTAATAGAAAGTTGGAAACTTCTTAACTAAATCCAAATCCTACATATGATTCCAATCTTTTCTGAAGATAAGAAAAAATAGAAATCCGAAAGCTATTGCTTGTGGTTATAATGCCAAAATATCAAGTTGGCTCATTTGTCTTTATCTTGATCCTTACCGGCCTCTTGAATGTTCTATTATTTACTTATACTTAATTTTTGTGGTATTTTTATTTGTGCGTAATGTGATTTGACTTCTGTCTTGTTTATGATTATTGGTAGAAATTCTCTTGTTAAGACCCTATGAATCAATTCAAAAAACATCAGATTCATACCAGAACCGCGATGATTTTCAAAAAAAACTTTAAATCGAAGTCCCAAAATTCCCTGAGTAAGAACTACTGGATTATCACTTATTTAAGAAATAGATAGAATGAAAAAATACAAAGAAACCTTTGTCTTTTGATCAAAATAAAGATAAGCGGCGGCAGTTAAAAAAAAAAGAAAAATCTTTCGATTTATTCTTCTAACTCTTTGAAAATTTGTTTTAAGTCCGGTTGCGAGGTCTAAATATAAATATAAAGTATGAATCATAGTTCTACTACTTTAGAATCGCTTTTTTATCTTCCGTGTTCCAGATACTAGAATAAATACCTGACGGGTTAAAGCTATCTTTATCAAGATGACAGATACATTTTATGTTCCGTAATATCAATAGGATCTATTATAACAAGTCACACACTCATATTCCGGAAATACAGAAACAAAGAAGTTCCACGGTCGAACTACCAATAAAAAAAATGGAATCGGTTGAAAATAAAAAACCTAAATGATAATTTTTACTTTCTATTGAAAAAGTTAATTAGTTAGTTCTTGTGAATCTAATTCATAGAAATTCCATCCAGTAAAATAGAAGAATTATAAATTTCCAAAATAATAGATAGAAATATCGCAAATAGAGCCATTGCAATACCCATCAAAGGAGTAGTTCCCCACCCCGGAGCGACTTTACCATATTCTGAATTCAACGGTTTCAATAAATTCCCCACAGCAGTTCGTCTTGGACCAGATCTAGAACTATCTTCAACGGTTTGTGTAGCCATACATCCTTTTTTATTCAGTGAGATCTGTTGACTTTGTATACCATTCCGCTGTAAATAAAGGATCATACCCTATCGATCCATTGTGGTCTTGAAATTATATACTAATGGAAACAGCAACCCTAGTTGCCATCTCTATATCTGGTTTACTTGTAAGTTTTACTGGGTATGCCTTATATACCGCTTTTGGGCAACCCTCGCAACAACTAAGAGATCCATTCGAAGAACATGGGGACTAGTTGAAATAATGAACCCCCCACAATATTGTGGGGGGCTCATTACTTCAATTGAGATAATGAAAAATCATTTCACTTTTTAGTTGGAACTTTTGGGGGTTCTCTAAAAAAGATAGCGAAAAAAATGATTCCTAAAGTCGAGACTAAGAGGAATGTATAAACCAATGCTTCCATAGATTTGATCGTGGTTTACAATTATAGCTTTCATACCTGTTTTGGGGGATCATTTCCCGTATAAAGAAAAAGAAAAAACAAGAGTAAAAAAAAATGATTCAAATCAAGATTTATTTGGTTCCCTATGTCAAACGCAAATTACAACAAAAAAGTCGAATCGAAAACGAACAAACGAATGTTCTCTTAGACTACCTGTCTTCTTGTGGTTGGATCTCCAAGTTTTTGGAATGCCCCAAATTCGACTTGAGCATCTAAATCTGGGTCGATACCGGCAAAAACATCTCTAAACAAGGTTCTAGAACCATGCCAAATGTGTCCGAAAAAGAACAGCAGAGCAAACGAAGCATGTCCAAAAGTAAACCAACCCCTCGGACTGCTACGAAAAACACCATCAGATTTCAAAGTAGCACGATCTAATTCAAAAATTTCACCCAATTGAGCACGTCTAGCATATTTTTTGACAGTAGCGGGATCACTATAACTGACTCCATTGAGTTCGCCACCATAGAATTCAACAGTTACACCTACTTGTTCGACACTATATTTTGATTCTGCCCTTCGAAAAGGAACATCGGCTCTAACAATTCCGTCTCCGTCTACCAAAACAACCGGAAATGTTTCAAAAAAAGTAGGCATACGACGTACAAAAAGTTCACGTCCCTCTTTATCCCTAAAGATAGGATGTCCTAACCAACCGACGGCTATTCCATCTCCATTGTCCATTGAACCCGCTCTAAACAATCCTCCTTTTGCCGGATTATTGCCGATGTAATCATAAAAAGCTAATTTTTCGGGAATTTTAGACCAAGCTTCTGATAAACTTTGATTTTCAGTTAGCCCAGCACCAACTCTTCGATATATTTCTTGCTGGAAGTATCCCTGATCCCATTGATAACGAGTGGGACCAAATAATTCAATCGGGGTAGTTGCTGAACCATACCACATAGTTCCAGCAACAACAAAAGCTGCAAAAAAGACAGCAGCGATACTACTGGAAAGGACGGTTTCAATATTTCCCATACGTAATCCTTTATATAGACGTTGGGGTGGACGCACACTAAGATGGAAAAGGCCCGCTAATATACCCAATGTACCTGCTGCAATATGATGAGAGGCTACCCCTCCCGGAACAAAGGGATCAAAACCTTCCACACCCCACGCGGGATTTACGGGTTGTACCCTTCCGGTTAGTCCATAAGGATCGGACACCCATATTCCAGGACCATACAATCCAGTTACATGAAATGCGCCAAACCCAAAACAAGCCAACCCTGCAAGAAATAAATGAATTCCAAAGATTTTTGGCAAATCTAAAGAAGGTTTTCCAGTACGTTCATCACTAAAGATTTCTAAATCCCAATAGACCCAATGCCAGATAGCGGCCAAAAAGCACAAGCCCGAAAACACAATATGCGCCCCGGCCACACCTTCATAACTCCAAATACCCGGATTCGTTATAGTTCCCCCTGTAATATTCCAACCGCCCCACGAATTGGTTATTCCTAAACGAGTCATGAAGGGTATAACGAACATACCCTGTCTCCACATTGGGTCAAGAACGGGATCAGAAGGATCAAAAACTGCTAATTCATATAGAGCCATTGAACCAGCCCAACCGGCAACCAGAGCTGTATGCATTATATGGACAGAAAGCAAACGGCCGGGATCATTTAATACAACGGTATGAACACGATACCAAGGCAAACCCATGAGAATACCTCTTCTATCAACAGAAAATAGACACTATGTGACTTTATTGCACTGGAAAAAACTATACTATGGACGTTCACCTTTCAGTAGATTATCTCGGATAAATAATTAATATTTGTTATAGTTTTTTAGTAATAATGGAACAATTCTATGCATAGTAATAAAAAGAAACAGATCTATTCTATACCCGATAAGTAACAATACGCAATGGGGGTTCACCCTATACTTTCTTTATATGAGTGTTTGTTTATATCAGTGAATGCAGACCTATTTTTTTATCACCGATACATAAGGGGACATTTAAAAATATTAAAAACTTTCCTTTATTCCTTGGTTCTTTTTTTTTATTATGATTTATAAATACAATAAACCTATTCTTATTACGTTTTCACACCAAAGTAAGATATATGACTTAATTTTTTATTCATTGAATGCCCATTGGTGTTCCAAAAGTTCCCTTTCGAAGTCCTGGAGAGGAAGATGCATCTTGGGTTGACATATAGTGCGACTTGTCAGATATATTGGGTTATACGGGATTTCCCCGTTATCTCTCCCGATCGAGATATCCTCTCTTTCACCCCTAAAAAAACATTGGTTGAATCATCAAAAATTTGGTGCGTGAAATGGAATGAAGTACAATTAGATCGATTTTTGGGTTTTTGGGAGGGGGTATACAGATTACTATTCTAAAATTAGAAGAATTTATGGTTAGCTTAGTTGGACTAATAAAATAAAGCACCCAGGCTCTGTTTAGAAAACACATTGGTAACGTATCTACGATTACTACTTCTCCCGTATCATATATTTGGCGTAAAACATGAAGTCAGATATTCAAAAAAAAGGGGGGGGTAAATCAATCGTAACAAAAAAACGTAGTATTACATACATGATTTGTCCTATATGCACAAATCAAAATCGGGCCGCTTTTTACTCAGAGTAGAAAAGAAACCTAAAAGAATTGAATATGCCCATTCAGAAACAAGAAAATCACATTGTGGGATTCGATCTCGATGAAAACAATACATCAATGAGAAATTCAAGAAGTTTAGGACATTTTTTTATTATTCTTATTATTTATATATATTCTAATAGAATATAATATAAATTAATCTAGGTACATTATGAAAAAAGGAAAGAGACTAAAAATTGACACATTGATTCCTTTTTGCGACTTTTGGTGAACCGTATGCATCCAAAGGTGCATGTACGGCTCTTAAGGGATAAAATTTGATCCTAATCAATCGACTTTATAGAGAAAGGCTACTTTTTTTAGGCCAAGAAGTTAATAGTGAAATATCAAATCAACTTATCGGCCTTATGGTATATCTCAGTATAGAGGATGATAAAAAAGATTTGTATCTGTTTATTAATTCTCCGGGAGGATGGGTAATCCCCGGAATAGCTATTTATGATACTATGCAATTTGTACAACCAGATGTACAGACAGTGTGCATGGGATTAGCCGCTTCAACGGGATCTTTTATTTTGGCAGGAGGAAAAATTACCAAACGTCTAGCATTCCCTCACGCTTGGCGCCAATGATTCTTTTTTTTTCGAGAAAAAAAAAAATAAAGACTATGCCTGCGCCATATGAATATTAAGTAATAATAGCATGGCACTTCGAGTTCGATATGCAAAAATTGTTTTTTTTTTTCAAAACCATTCAATTATATATCGAAAGAGTAGTATGAAAAGGGGGGTATTTACGATTTTATCTGATATATCAGGAGCCTATTTCAGTGTCACAAACTTTTTTGTTTTCAGTTTTGACACCATAAAACTTTTAACAATATTTATGTTATGAAAGAATATGAAAAAAACTTTTTATAACTATTTGAAAAAAAAAAAAGAAACTTTTGGATTGCTGAATAACAAACGAGACAAAATAAGAAAGCAACGGAACCACCATAGTATTTTTAAAATATTCTGATCAAACAAAAAGGAAGGGTGGTTATTGGATCATTTACTGATATGGGTCTATCAGACCCAGTATATTTTATATTTCTTCTATGGAAAATAAAAAAAAAATCAAGACAAAATAAGAAAGCAACGGAACCACCATAGTATTTTTAAAATATTCTGATCAAACAAAAAGGAAGGGTGGTTATTGGATCATTTACTGATATGGGTCTATCAGACCCAGTATATTTTATATTTCTTCTATGGAAAATAAAAAAAAATCAATTCCATAGCGGAGCCGTATGCAATACACAAAAGATGCCTGTACGGTTGTTCAATTCTTCCATCTTTGCTTTTTTTCTCTACCTCGCAGCCCTATCATGGGAGATATAGAAAAACTTTATTATGTTATATCATCAGGGTAATGATCCATCAACCTGCTAGTTCTTTTTACGAGGCACAAACAGGAGAATTTATCCTGGAAGCGGAAGAGCTCCTGAAACTGCGCGAAACTATCACAAGGGTTTATGTACAACGAACGGGCAAACCTTTATGGCTTGTATCCGAAGACATGGAAAGGGATGTTTTTATGTCAGCAGCAGAAGCCCAAGCCTATGGAATTGTTGATCTTGTAGCGGTTGAATAAAAAAATTAGCTGAAAAGCGTTATAGGCACGATTTTATATTTGATTTTCTATTCTTATTACCAACCAGATTTAATAGAATAATGAATATTCTAATAGAATATAAATAATTCAGATTTAATAGAATAATGAATATTCTAATAGAATATAAATAATTCAGAATCATTCAGGTTAGGATTGATCTAAACCAGTTCATTATATATATATATACGATTCACCATGCCAACTATGAAACAACTTATTAGAAACACAAGACAGCCAATCCGAAATGTCACCAAATCCCCAGCTCTTCGGGGATGCCCTCAGCGCCGAGGAACTTGTACTAGGGTGTATGTGCGACTCGTTCATATCATAGACTAAGACAAAAGAAAGGAAATAAAACTTCCCAGTATCGGTGGATAGTGTGAGTGGAATTCTTCCATTTACACTATCTTAACTTTTAAAAAATAAATCTATTAAGAAGAATATATATGTATATATATGTAATATATATTCTTCTAGTGTGTTTCAAATTTATGGTTTCGATTGTTGCAAACCGAATCAGCTCAATTTGCAATTTTAGATGAAAAAGACTTTCCCATTGGGACCAAATGGTGATCCAGTAAGCGGGGAAATCCTATTTCAATTAAAAAAAACATTATACCCAAAATTTTAAAAGAACGGACTAAGAGGGTCAACTATCCAGCAAATCCTAATATTTAAATACCGTTACTGTATAGCTAGATTTCGTTGTGAAAGACCTATTACTAGATATTTCATGGGTAGAGCCAAAGAGTGTGAACTGTACAAGTTAACAATAACATTGATTTAATGTAATGAAGATTCAATGAAGGAAGGGGCTCCGGTGTATAGAGAAGACCTCACCGTTTAAAAAGGAATCATAGAAACGATGGAACCCGCTATTTATTTATCTATTTCTATTTTATTTACTATGTTTTTTTTAACACCAAGTATCCGTACAATTTGTTATTTCGGGGTTAAATGCTTAGTTTAGATAAAAAAAATCGTGGTTGGGAAGGTTATAGTAGCAAAAGCCATAGGAATTTTTATTTTATACATTGGAAGAATCCATTTTTGTTATTAATAGACTAGGAAGGGGACAAGAATAACTGAAAGAAAAAAATCAATATAGTTATTCATCGAATTATCATTTATTCAATGACCAGAATTAAACGAGGATATATAGCGCGAAAACGGAGGACAAAAATTCGTTTATTTACATCAAGCTTTCGCGGGGCTCATTCAAGACTTACTCGAACTATTTCGCAACAAAAAATAAAAGCTTTGGTTTCGGCTCATCGGGATAGAGATCGGAAAAAAAGAGAATTTCGCGGTTTATGGATCAGTCGAATAAATGCAGGAATTGGCGATAACGATAAGAAAACCAAAAACATATACTATATTTATAGTAATTTCATGTATAATCTGTACAAGAAGCAATTGCTTCTTAATCGTAAAATAGTTGCACAAATAGCTATATTCAAAGGGAATTGTTTTTTTATGATTGCCAACGAGATCATAAGAATCAAATCAAAATTACCCGGAGATCAAACTCCGGGAAAGTAGTAGAATAGAGATTTGTGTGATAAAATAGAATTCATACGGTAAAGTCATCAAAATGAAAAACCACGCTCGATACATAAGAAAAAAGATAATCGGCGAAGAAGAAGAAATCTTTTTTCTTACAACACAACAACCCAAAATTGGATTTTATTAGTTTTTCGAACAAAATAGCAATCCACATTTAATTTGAGTTGAGATTCAAATTTGAATTCAATTGAAGAGTAACTCTATCTTTTTTTTGTTTTAAAAACAGTACTAGTAGTTCTAGTGGCAGTCAACTCGCTTTTTTCAAATTGTTTTTTTTCATTATTAATAAAAGGTAACGAAGATAAAATACGAGCTTGTTTTATAGCAATTGTAATTAATCGTTGTTGTTTTAAGGTCAATCTATTCACACGTCTAGATAAAATTTTTCCCTGTTCACTAATAAATCGACTAATTAAACTCATGTTTTTATAATCAATTCGATCCCCCGATTGGATCGGGGGCAAACGCCTACGAAAAAATCGCTTGGATTTCAGAAAGAGTCGCTTAGATTTATCCATAGTTTGTTTATTCCTATCCCGAAAATCCCATTTATAAAAAAAGATTTTTTTTGTTTTATTTATCTTCTTACTTTCTTAATATATATATTAATATATATTAATATATATATTAATGAAATCTATGTTATATAGTGTTATATGGATATATATATTAATGAAATCTATGTTATATAGTGTTATATGGATATAAGTTTTAGAAGATATCTGAAAATGGATCATTTGTTATTTTGCTTGGAAGAGTGACACACAAGCGTTCAATTTTCCCTATTTCTTTATCTCTGCGTGAATCATATGTTTGCGACAACAAGGACAGAATTTTCTTAATTCTAATCGACCTGGCGTATTGTGTCGATTCTTTTGAGTAATATATCTGGAAATACCTCTTGATTCCTTATTAACACTCTTTTGATCACAACCGGTACATTCCAAAATAACAACTATTCGGATATCTTTACCCTTGGCCATGAACCTCCTTTGGGTTTTTGATTCACTTAATTCTTCTATTTTCCAATTTGAAGCGACGAAGAAGAAAGGAACAAAAAAAATCGAAGTTGATAATTCAAAATCAAATTCCGAAAGATTTCGTTCCAATTAATTTAATCTTCTACAGTAAGAATTAAGTAATACAATAATTTCGACCTATAGTTCGAATCGCAGTAAAATATTTTAGTTTTCATTTAAGTATCTTGTATGATATTATCGCCTCTGTCTTAGTCATTCCATTTCCATTTCTGGTCTCACT